TAATATATTAAATAGTATGGAGTGAATGCCTTGGAAGAAAAATATAGGCGTGAATAATCACGAAAGTGTTGGCACGAGGAAAACCTGTGACGCCATCCAACCTAACATGGGAAACCAGGGCTAAAAAGCCCACTGCTTTAGCAGTAACAAGGGGAAGTGAAACATCTCAGTACCCTGTAGACCAAATCAACCGAGAGTTCGTTAGTAGTGGTGAGCGAAAGCGAAAAAAGGCAAAACGAAAAATATTCAAATTTTAATTTGAATAATTAAAAGAGTGAAAAGAAATAAAATTTCTACCAGAGAAGGTAATAGTCCTGTAATAACTTTTTTTTTCGGTGGAAGTAGGACAAGGCAAGTTTACCTTATCCGAGTATTGGGGGACCACCCTCAAAGCCTAAAGTTATTTTTCTTACCGATAGTGAACAAGTACCGTGAGGGAAAGGTGAAAAAGAAGTTGCGACATTGCAAAGATCCTGAAACTCCATATTTGAGTCGAAGCTTTATTAAAGCGACGGCATACCTTTTGTATAATGGGCAAGTGAATTTTAATAAAGGGCAAGCTTAAGCTAATAAAAGTGAAGGCGAAGATAAATCGAGTCTTTTTGGCGAATTAAAGTCCTTTGTTAAATACCCGAAACCGGCTGATCTAAGCTTGAGCAGGCTGATATTGTAGTGGCAACACTCTTTGGAGGGCCGAACCCGTGTATGTGGCAAAATACTGGGATGACTTGAGTTTAGGGGTGAAAGGCCAATCAAAGTCGGTGATAGCTGGATTTCTGCGAAATCTATTTAAGTAGAGCGTTTTAAACAGATAATTTGGGGTAGAGCACTGTGTTAATAAGGGGGAGTTTAACTCTTACCAAATTATAACAAACTCCGAATACAAATTTTTCATTTAAAGCAGACAGAGTATGTATGCAAAGATTCATACTCAAAAGGGAAACAGCCCAGACTGTAAGCTAAGGTCCATAAAATAGTTTCAGTGGTAAAGGTGATTTTTGCTCTGAGACCGTCAGGAGGTAGGCTTGGAAGCAGCCATTCTTTTAAGACAGCGTAACAGCTCACTGACCTAGAGTAAAAGTCCCGCCAATTTTGAGGGCTTAAAACTATTACCGAAGCTTCAGACAATTTATATAGTAATTTATTACTTTTAAATATTTTGTGGTAGCAGAACTTTCCGTAGGTTGTAAAAGTTTTATTGTAAAATAAAATGAAGATATCGGAAGTGAGAATACTTGTATGAGTAGCATAAAACAATGAAATTAAAGCATTGTGGCCGTAAGTCCAAGGTTTTCGACCTTAAGTAAAACTAGGTCGTGAGAGATTAAAATCTCAATTTAAAACGGTCCCTAAGCTAAAAAGCCAATGCTTTTAGTAATGGGTAAGATTAAACTGTTAAAGGTTGCTGACGAAAAATTAAATTTATTTTTAAAGTTTGTTAAAGGTAAACTACTTTTTCCAAGAAAAAGGCACCTTATTAATAACCGTACCTTAAACCACCACAGGTGGACGGGTGGAGTACACTAAGGCCTTGAGATAACCCTGTTGAAGGAACTCGGCAAAATGACTCTGTAACTTCGGAATAAGGAGTAAAGGTATGTGGCGCAAGCCATTATCTTTGGCACAAAATCGGGGGTGGCGACTGTTTATTAAAAACACAGGTCTCTGCTAACTCGCAAGAGGATGTATAGGGACTGACACCTGCCCGGTGCCGGTAGGTAAAACTTTGATGTTTACGCGTTGAGGTCAAACCCCGGTAAACGGCGGCTGTAACTATGACGGTCCTAAGGTAGCGAAATTCCTTGTCGGGTAAGTTCCGACCCGCATGAATGGTGTAACGACTTCCCCGCTGTCTCCAACAGGGACTCAGTGAAATTACATAGGTCGTGAAGATGCGACCATCCCACAGCTGGACGGAAAGACCCCGTGCACCTTTACTATAAGCAAATATTGTAATTCAAAGATTTTAGTGTAGAATAGGTGGGAGCCTATGACTCTTTTTCGTAAGGAACTGACGAGGCATCAGTGAAATACCACCCAGAAGTCTGTTGATTTACTAACTACGGGACAGTGTTTGCTGGGTAGTTTGACTGGGGCGGTCGCCTCCTAAAGAGTAACGGAGGCATACAAAGGTAGGCTCATCTCCTTATAAGGGGAATCGAGTATAATGGCAAAAGCCTGCTTGACTGCAAGAAATACATTTCGAGCAGGAACGAAAGTTGGTCATAGTGATCCGGTGGTTCTTTGTGGACAGGCCATCGCGCAATGGATAAAAGGTACGCCGGGGATAACAGGCTAATGATCCTCTAGAGCCCCTATCGACGGGTTCGTTTGGCACCTCGATGTCGACTCATCACATCCTGGAGCTGAAAAAGGTTCCAAGGGTTCGGCTGTTCGCCGACGAAAGTGGTACGTGAGTTGGGTTTAGAACGTCGTGAGACAGTTTGGTCCCTATCTTCTGTGGGTGTTTGAAAATTCCGAGGACTAAACCTTAGTACGAGAGGACCGGGAAAACTCGATCCCTTGTGTTCCGGTTGTTCCCGCAGGGGCAACGCCGGGTAGCTACATCGAGAAGAGATAATCGACCATTAGGCGAGAAACTCACCTCAAGTAAAGTTTTCATAAGGTAGTGGAAGATTACCACTTTGATAGGCGGGAAGTGTAAGAGCTGTAAAGTTTTCAGCTGACCCGTACTAATACCTAAAAAAAGGGCGTATAGCTCAGTTGGTTAGAGTGGTGGACTTTTAATCCGAGGGTCTTGGGTTCAACTCCCAATACGCCCAATATTTAAATATAAGGTGTCAAAGAATACATTATTATTCAAAAATAATGTAACTCTGATATACCCTAACAATATGCCCTATTAATAATTTTGTATAGGGGATATAACTCAGTTGGTAGAGTGTACGTTTTGCATACGTGAAGTCAAGAGTTCGAATCTCTTTATCTCCAATTAATTTTTTATATATCTAATAAAAATGGAAAAAGTAACTCAGTTGGTAGAGTGTTGGCTTGTCATGCCAGTGGTCGCGGGTTCAAGCCCCGTCTTTTTCGATATTTTTAATTAATAAAAACATTGGGAGCATAACTCAGTGGTAGAGTGTGTGCCTTACAAGCACGAAGTCAGGAGTTCGATACTCTTTGCTCCCATAAAAAAGGTGTATCGTTGTTATTTACTTTAATTATTCAAAATGTTAGTTCAAGCTGCTAAACTTTTGGGTGCTGGTCTTGCTACTATTGGTTTAGCTGGAGCAGGTGTGGGTATTGGAACCGTTTTTGGTGCTCTTGTTTTAGGTACCGCTCGTAATCCTTCTCTGAAAGATGAATTATTCAGAATTGCAATTTTAGGTTTCGCTTTAACTGAAGCTATTGCCTTATTTGCTCTAATGATGGCATTTTTAATTTTATTCGCTCTGTAAGATAATCTCCCAGAAGTAAAAAAATAATATTTTAGAGAAACAATAAAGGCGGTGTAATTCAGCGGTTAGAATGTTGGAATCATATCCCAAATGTCAGGGGTTCGAATCCCTTCACCGCTAGTTTTTTTGCGACTTTGGTGAAATTGGTAGACACGTCAGACTTAAAATCTGTTTCTAATAAAGAGTATCGGTTCAAGTCCGATAAGTCGCATATAAATCGGCGAGTGTAACTCAGTTGGTTAGAGTGTCAGGTTGTGGCTCTGGAAGACGGGGGTTCAAATCCCCTCGCCCGCCTTGGCTAGATAGTATAATGGTTTAATGCGTTGGGTTGCAAACCCAAAAATGAGGGTTCAAATCCCTCTTTAGCTTTCTTCAATAGCTCAGTTGGTAGAGCATGTGGCTGTTAACCATAAAGTCGTTGGTTCAAGTCCAACTTGGAGAGAAAAAATTTAATTAAAGGTTTGAGTAGCTCAGTTGGTAGAGTGAAGGACTGAAAATCCTTAGGTCGTCGGTTCAAGCCCGATCTCAAACAAAGTAATGCTAGCAAAGATAATTAATAGATTACGTAATAGTTATATGGTATACCATCTTGAGGTTTCTTTTAAAGAAGTAAGTTTTTGTACTAAAATATTAGATATTTTATGGAAAGAAAATTTAATTTGTGGGTACAAAAAAACAAATAATGATATCATAAAAGTTTTTCTTAGATATCACGATGGTTCTCCAATTTGTACTCGGTTAATTATTCTTTCTAGACCAAGAGATCGATTATATCTTTCTTTAATTGATCTTTCTCGTATTTCTGATGATTTTGGTATTTTAATTGTATCTACACCAAAAGGAATAATGACATCAAAAAAAGCTGTATGTAAAGGGGAAGGGGGTGAAATTTTAGCATACATTGCATGACCGTACCAGTTTATCGTTTACCAATAGGAGTTAAATGTTCAAGTAATAATGGCAAAGTTTCTGTTTCAGGTACTAAAGGTTCTGTTGTTTTTAATTCAGTTAGTAACCTTTATAGAAAAGGTGATATGGTTATTTTTTTACCTTTTCTTACGCCCTATTATAGTTCTATTTTTACACAAGCAGTTCAAGGTGTTATTTTTGGTTACACTATAGAATTAAGTCTAAAAGGTATTGGCTATAGAGTTCGTGAAGAAAATAAAAAACTTATTTTTTCTTTAGGTTATAGTAAACCTGTAGTATTAGACATACCTAACGATGTTTCGGTTATATTTAATAAACAAAATTTTTCTATTAGTTGTGCGAATTATAGTGTGTTACAAAATTTTGCTACAACAATAAGAAGATATAGGTTTCCAGATTCTTATAAAGGATCAGGTATTGTTTATAATGGTGAAATTGTAGTTTGTAAGGAAGGTAAAAAAACTTAATGATAAATAAAAAACAAGCACGTCTTCTCTCTTTTTTTATTGGTTCTTCGGGATATTTAGTTCCACGTCCTTATAACGAGTACGTTAAAATTTCAAAAACAATGCACCCTTTTCTTTTAGGAAAACGTAACATTCATTATTTTTATAATCTTGAAAAAAGTTTATATGGTATTCGTGCAACAATGGAAGTTTTTAAAAATATAATAGCAAATGGGGGTAATATTCTTTTTATTAGTAATTCTTCTGTCTTACGTCAGCGTTTTTCTAAAGAACCAAATATAAATTGTATACAATGGAAACGGGGATCCATAGCGAAATCAAAAAATGCTGATTTAGTAATTCTTGATGGAGTGGAAAAAGAAAATTTAATTGAAGCGCATAGAAAGTGTTTATTATTGGTAGGTATAGGTAGTTCAACCATGAGTAAAATATCATATCCTTTTAATCTGAATATTGAATCTCCTTTGATATCTGATTGGTTCTTAGGGGTTCTTTATACAACTTATATTCAAGGTAGACGTAAAAAAAAAAGTCAAATAAAAAGTCTTTTAGGGAAAGGTCGTATAAAAAATGAGATTTAAAAATAAATATAAGTCTTGCTTATGGTCTAGAACTAATATTTGGGGCGATCTTTTAGCTAAGGAAGAAACATTTTTACGCCCTAAATGGGATAGTATGATAGCAATTTTACGTAGCCAAAAACGTCGACATCGCCCTCTTGTGAATATTGATAGATATCGACATCCTATATGTCATGATTATAAATATTTAAAACCTCGTTCAAGGGCAAATCAGGTATTTAAATATAATCGTATAGGATATCGTAATACGTTGTCTATTTTATTTTGTTTAAGACGTTTTTATGGGGATTTAAATCATAAGATGTTTAAAAATTTTTGTAAACCTGCTTTAAAATCAAAAGATCCATCTCAAATGCTATTAAATTCTTTAGAAGGTCGTTTAGACATATGTTTGTATCGTTTAGGTTTTTTTCATTCTATTTATTATAGTCGTCAAGCGATTCTTCATAATAAAGTATTAATTAATGGCAAAAAAATAGGCCATTGTGGTTTTGTTCTTCAAAAAGGGGATTATGTTGAATTTTGTCCTTCGCAACGAGGTGCAATTAAAGCTCGATTAGTTGCACGTTTTAAACGGTTTAGATCATCTTACATAAGATTAGAACGTTGGCGATTATCACATCGTTATAAATTGCAACTTCATTTACAGCCTACCCCCAATTGGATTCAAACAGATTATCCAAGCTTAAGTTTTATAGTTTGTTCAGAGGTAGGTGTTCCGGTAATGTATCCTTTTAGAGCAAATATAGATGAAGCTCTTTGGGCCTCTAAATATTCATATTTATAATTTTATATATATTATTAAAATAACAATGTGGCTAACATTTTTAACTATTCTTTTAAATATTATTGACCTTGTTCTTCCTTTATTAGTTGCAGTAGCCTATTTTACTTTAGCAGAAAGAAAAATTATGGCAGGCATTCAAAGAAGAAAAGGTCCAAACGTTATTGGGTATATGGGATTGCTTCAGCCTTTAGCTGATGGCCTTAAACTTTTTGTTAAAGAGACTGTTTTGCCAACTAATGCAAATATTGTTCTCTTTATACTAGCACCTCTTTGTACTTTTATTTTAAGCCTAATTAGTTGGGCAGTTATTCCTTTTAGTTTTGGTAATGTTATAGCGGATACACAGTTAGGAGGGTTATACTTTTTAGCAGTATCTTCTTTAGGTGTATATGGAGTATTGATATCAGGTTGGTCAAGTAATTCTAAATATGCTTTTTTAGGTGCTTTACGATCAGCAGCCCAAATGGTTTCTTACGAGATTTCAATGGGTATTAGTTTAATTAATGTATGTTTGTGCGTAGGTACTTTAAATTTAACAGAGATAGTAATTGCTCAGTTTGATATTTGGTTGGTATTTCCTCTTCTTCCAGTAAGTATAATGTTTTTTATAGGTTGTCTCGCTGAGACTAATCGACATCCTTTTGATTTACCAGAAGCAGAAGCAGAATTAGTTTCTGGTTATAACGTAGAATATTCTGCGATGGGGTTTGCCTTATTCTTTTTAGGGGAATATGCAAATATGCTAGTGATGGGGGCTCTAACCTCTATATGTTTTTTAGGTGGTTGGTCATCCCCCCTCGGTATTGGTATTTTACCTGATGGTATTTGGTTAGGTTTAAAAATTTCTTTTTTTGTCATTCTATTTATTGTTATGCGTGCGATTTTACCACGTTATCGTTATGATCAATTAATGAAATTAGGCTGGAAATGTTTTTTACCTTTAGCTTTAGCCTTATTTTTTGTTTCTCAAGGAATTTTAATTAGTTTTGATTGGTTGCCTAATTAATAATTTCTTTTGATACTCTTGATATAGTGCCCAAAATATAATTTGCAATTCAAAAAAAAAAATTAATGGTAATGCTACAATAGTTTGGCTTAAAATATCAGGAGGAGTTAAGCAAGCAGCTATAGAGAATACTATTATGTAAGCTATTCCACGATATTTTACCCATAATACTTTTTTTGTATATTTTTGGATTAAATTTAATGTTATTAAACAAGGAAAACTAAAACTTAATATTTTATTAAGATGTTGTATATGTTCTAAATAGTCGTTAAGTCGAGGTTCAAATGTAAGATGAATTGGTGTAAAATTATTAGAGTACGTTGTAAATAACTCCCATAAAAATTTAACAAGCAAAGGGAACAAAATTAAATATAAGTAGGTATAAAATAATATTATACCAATTAAAAGATTTAAAGTTATTTTTGATTCATAAAAAAAAAGACCTGGTCTTAAAAAAAGGTAAATTTGTAAAACGGTTAAAATAATACCAAAGCTAAAACTTATTATAGTACAAAGCTGCATGTATGTAAAAAAAATTTCGGTAAGGCCTGCACTTATAAAATGCGATAGGCCTTGAGGTAAAATTAAAAAAATTAAAGATTGTTTATAAATATATGTAGTAGAAAAAAGCAATAAGGTGCCAATAACTGAATATGCTAATCGGTAATTAAGCTCTTGCAAGTAGTAAATAAATATTCGTATTTTTTTCATTGCTTAAAAAGAAGCTTAGGAAAGATAGTTCAATTGGTAGAACTTTGGTCTCCAAAGCCAAGGGTTGCAGGTTCAAGTCCTTCTCTTTCTGTAGCTTTTGTAAAATTAATAATTAATATGCGATTTAGTTTTTTGCAACTTTTATTTGTAATCTTTCTTGGTTTTCTATTCTTCGCTGATTTTAATCATCTCGCCAAATTAGCTAAACAAAAAATTAAATCGTATAAAAAATTAGATTAACTTTATATTTTTGCCGGTTTGTAGTTTAATTGGTAAAACATAGTTCTCATGAAGCTACCAATGTAGGTTCAAGTCCTGCCAAACCGAATATTAAATGGAGTCTAGCCAAGTTGGTAAGGCGCCCGTTTTTGGTACGGGGATCGGAGGTTCGAGTCCTTCGACTCCAAAAGCCAAAGTGGTGGAATTGGTATACACGCTGGGTTTAGGTTCCAGTCCTTTATAGGATAGGGGTTCAACTCCCCTCTTTGGCAATGTCAAGACCTAATATTAATCAATGGTTTAAAAATAGACAAGGTAAAAAGACAACAAAATCAAAAAGTGTAGGTCTTAAAGGCTGCCCTCAAAAAAGAGGAGTTTGTTTAAAAGTATTTATTTGTTCACCAAAAAAACCTAATTCGGCTCGACGTAAGGTTGTTAAAGTAAGACTATCTAATAAAGTAAGATTAACTGCTTATATACCAGGCCAGGTTCATAGACTTCAAGAGCACTCTCAGGTCTTAGTTCGTGGGGGTCGTGTGCCTGATTTACCTGGTGTAAAATATCGTTTAATACGTAACAAACTTGACTTAGAGGGTTTACCAGGACGTAAAACTTCTCGTTCTAAATATGGGACAAAAAAGCTTGATAAAGGATGTTAGTTAAAGAGAATCAAAATAATAATGTAGATAATCTTATAATAAAAAGTGATCCTTTAGTAAAAAAGATGATCAATCTTTTAATGAAGGATGGTAAAAGGTCTAAAGCTGAAAAGGTCTTATTTAAGTGTTTTCAACTTTTAGATAAAAATTATCCTGGTCAATCAATGCGTATTTTTTATTTAGGTGTGATAGCTGTTAAGCAAGATATAGCTGTTCGTTTAAAACCAAAGCCTAAAAAACGTCGTAATAAACAATCTTTTGATGTGTATTTACCTCGTATAATATCACCCACACGGGGGTTAGGTTTAGGTATCCGTTCTATTTTAAAAACTAGTAAAGAACGTTCACAACAATCTTTTTTGCCTCTTTGGGAAAGTTTAAGTCAAGAATTACTTCAAGCATCTCAAAATAAGGGAGAAGTTGTTTTAAAAAAGTATAGTGTTAGTAAACTAGCATTATCTAATAAACGTAGGGTTCATTTTAGTATTCGTCGTTAAATTTTCAATAGTAAACTTAAAATATGGACTTCATTCATTTTTTTTTCATTGCTGCTTTATTATTTATTATCGGTGTGGGGGGGGTTATTTTAAATAGGACAAATATAGTTGTTGTTCTAATGTCTTTGGAGCTTGCCCTTCTTTCAGTAAGCTTAAATTTTATTATCTTTTCAGCTTGCTTAGGGGATATGACAGGTCAGATTTTTGCTATATTTATTTTAGTAATTGCTGCATGCGAATCTTCTATAGGATTAGCTATTATTTTAGTTTTTTTCCGTGTTAGAGGAAGTATTCGTATTGATCAAGCGTCTTTACTTAAATCTTAAAAAGCTTCCATGGTGAAATTGGTAGACACGGCAGATTCAAAATCTTTTGTCTTTAGACGTGCTGGTTCGAATCCAGCTGGAAGTATTAAGTATGATTAGAACTCAAACTCTTCTTAAAGTTGTAGATAATTCGGGGGCTAAAATAGTAAAATGTATTAAAGTCAAAAAAAAGGGTGGCAAAGCTTATGCGAATATTGGTGATATTGTTCTTGTATCAGTACAAAGCTTACGACCACGATATGGTAGAAGAGTAAGATTAAAAATGAATAAGTCAGAGGTACATCATGGCGTTGTTGTACAAACACGTAGACTTTATAAAAATAAAGGTGGTGTTGGTCAAAGTTTTTCTTCTAATTCGGTAGCTTTAATATCCCCTCAATTAAAACCCCTTGGTACTAGAATCTCTGCAGTTCTTCCTTTGAGGTTACGAGGATTAAAGTGGGCTAAATTAGCTGCAATGGCTAAAAAAATTATTTAACTAAAAAATGTATTCTTTTCAAAATCATTATTTTGATATTGTTCAAAAAGATTTAGTTCTTAGTGGAAATATTTCAACAGTATCTACATTAGGTGGTCTAAAAAAAGTTGATCTTTGTCTTGGTGGAAATAGTTCTGAAGAAGGATATGTAATAGCCTCTATCGCAGCTTTAAAAATTATTACTGGTCAAACACCCTATTTTACTCAACAAAAAGCTACTTATCAAAAATCAAATTCTGCTAAAGAAGGTGTAGGTGGTAAACTAACTCTTCGTAAACATAAAATGTATTTCTTTTTATATAAACTATTCTTTGAGGTTTTACCTCAAATAAGGCAATTTGAAGGCTTAAGAGCTCCAGCGCATAAAACAATATATTGTTTTGTATTAAAAGATATATTTTCTTTTCAAGAATTAGTACCGTTGTTTCCTTATTTCGAAGATTTAAATAATCTTCAATGTCAATTTCATTTCACTACGAAAAATAAAGATGAAGTTCTATTTTTAGGTAATAGTCTACAACTTTGCTTTATATCTAGTGAAAAATAAAAGCGGAAATAACTCAATTGGTAGAGTGTAAGCTTGCCAAGCTTAAAGCTGAGGGTTCAAATCCCTTTTTTCGCTTTTTTTTAATTTATAGATATTTATTTTTATATAGTAAAAGACTTAAAAGTTTTTTATTTTGATTAGTTATATGAGATGTTTTTAAAAAATCAACTGAATACCATTTTTTATTTATAAAAATACCTAGACATTCCATTTTATTTGCTATTTCTGGTATATTTGATTTTAAATCTTCTACTCTTTCATAAATAATCATTATTGTTGGGTATCCTAAACCTAATTTAGGGGGTCTTAAGTATAAAGGCACATAATAAAGTTTAGAATTTTTTAATGATAATTTAATTTCAGTAATTTCAGATGTTTTTAAATTACTTGCATTAATAAGAGCAAAAATTGATTGATTATGTAAAAAAAGATTTTTTTTACGTAAATGTCTTTTTCTTGGTGTAAACATTAAAGTTTAAAAATTTTAAGTTTTATTGGTAGCTTATTAGCACCTGACTTTAAAGCAGGAATTCCATGTTCTGCTTCTACACCATACAATAAAAATACGGTATTACCGGCTGCTAAAGTAGCAATCCAATGATCTACTTTTCCTTTTCCTTTGCCCATACGTGCTGCAGAGGCTTTTTTGCTAACAGCAATATCGGGAAATACAAGAATTTCAAGTTTTCCTTCTCTTTTTACTTTACGTCTAATATTTTGGCGAGCAGCTTCAATTTGTTTCCCAGTTAAAAATCCGGATTCCATTGCAACTAAAGCAAAGTAGTTTAGTTCTTTTAGTTTTTGTGTTTTAGTAGAATTTTTAGGTATTCTTCTTGGTTTAAAGTATTTTCGGTATTTTGTTTTTTTAGGTTGTATTAACATATAATTGTGCTTTATTAATTAAGAACAAATCCAAACTTTTATACCAACACTGCCGTAAGCTGTTTGGGTTTGTGTGTATTGGGCTTGTATACTTTTATTTAATTGACTTAATGGCATAGATCCTATTTGATGTTTCCAAGAACGACTACGTCCTTTAGCCTTATGGGTAAATCTGCCTTTTATTTGTATTTTTAAACCTTTTATTTTTTTATATGGTTCTAAAGCTTTTAAAGCTTGTTTAATAAATGCCAAAAATTGATAATGACGTTTTCTTTTTTGTCTAGAACAAATATTTTGTGTTAAAAATCTAGAAAACGTTAAAGCGCTGGCTTTACCTTTTAAAATTAAATAAATAAGCTGCATACCATATCTTGCAAAATCATATTTTGTTCGGTTAAAACCTTTATTAAAGTAAATTAATTGTCTTCGTGCTGGTTTTGGTATTGAACGGGTGTAAGCTTTTAATCTATTTATTTTAAGGGTAACTTTTTTTGTACCAGATAATTTTTGTATTAATTTTAGTGCTATATATAATCTAGAAGCAACTACTGTCCAGGATTGTTTTTTTATTTTTAGTTTGTTCTCTTTATAACGTCTAGAAACAAAACGTCCTTTTGACCTAAAATGTAAATGAATAAGATCAATTTCTATAATAATTAATCCTAAATGTCTGTTTATATGTATTTTATTTAAATAATTATTGGTACCTAGACAACAAGACTCTATAAGTTTGTGAATAGTTGATGTTATGTAATAAAACTTTGGTTCGTCCCAATAAGTAGATCCAGTATAAAGGCTATAAGTGGGTCGTAAAATAGTTGGATGAGCTTTTTGAGCCATTTTTTATTTTTTTTTAATTATACCTTTTTTTTTCTTTGGTATAAAAGTTTTTCTAGTTTTTATAAATTCTCCTATTTTATGACCTACCATTTCAGGCTTTATTTTACGTAAAATCATATCTTTACCGTTATATATTTGTAATTTTAGACCTACTGCGGCAGGGTAAATTGTAGATCTTTTAGACCAAGTTATTTTTTTGTGATGATTAGGGTCTAATTTTTTTAAAAGACTTTTATCGATAAAAGGAGGTTTCCAATTAGATCTTGACATTAGGTTTTGGTTGTATTCTAAAACGTTTAGTAAATTTTCCTTTTGTAGGTTTACCCCATGGGGTAACAGATGGTCTACCGCCTGAAGTTTTACCTTCACCCCCACCATGGGGATGGTCTACTGGATTCATAGCTACTCCACGTACAATAGGTCTTCGGCCTAACCAGCGTGATTGTCCTGCCTTGTAAAGTTTATTAAAGCGAGAGTTTGTATTTCCAACAATACCATTAGTAGCAATTGTTTTAATATCAAACCATCTATATTGGCCGGATTTTAAGCGTACTTTTGCTAAATTTTTAGTTCTTTTAAGTATAAGTCCGCAAGCACCAGGAGCTCGTAAAATTTTAGCATTTTGTCCTGGAAATACACTTAAATTATGTATTAGAGTCCCAGTCATTATGTATTGAAGTGATTTACTATGTCCATTTTGTAATCCATTACGTTTAGAATTTGATCTGATAATATCACCTCTTTTTATTTTTGAAGGTGCTATTATATAAGTATGTTGTTGGGTATCAGGATTAAAAATTCTGGCTAAAAAAGCTGATCTATTAGGATCGTATTCTAAGCCTACAACTATACCTTGTGTATGTTTTCTTTTAAAGTCTATATTTCTATATAATTTTGTGTGTCCACCTCCTCGGTGCCAAGCTGTAATACGGCCTTTATGGTTGCGGCCAGTAGAGGAATTCCAAGATTTTGTTAATGATTTAAGAGGTTTTGGAAGAAAAGGTTGTTTAAGTTGTTTCATAAAATATATTAAATCTCAAATTATGCCTTATATTATCGGTACCTCTATTCCAGAAGATAAAGTTTTGGTGCAGTCAATAGCTCATATTTATGGTCTTGGCTTGTCTCAATCTAAAAATTTATGCAAAAAAGCGGGGTTTGGGTCAGACTCTCGAGGCAAGGATGTTAGCTTTTTCAAAGGGAAAATGATAGAAAATTTAGCTGAGGCCACCCCTCTCCCTTTGGGAGCAGATCTTCGTCGTTTCCAAAATGATAAAATTCGACGTTTATGTGTTCTTTCAACTTATAGAGGTTCAAGACATCGAAAAGGGTTGCCTGTTAGAGGTCAACGTACCCATACAAATGCAAAAAAAAGACCATTATTAAAATTAAATGTTAATTAATAGAAAAGTAAGTATCAATAAAAGAGTTGCAATTAATTTTTCTACTAAAGTTTCTTCAATAGTTAAAAAAACTACTATTAAAATAGGTTCTAGTGAAGAAAAGGGTAATGTTTATATTAGAAGTACAAATAGAAATATTTTTTGTACTTTAATGGATTTAAAGGATAAAAAAGTTAAAACAAGTTGTTCTTTAAAGGTACCTGATTATATTAACGAATTTAATGAGAGAGAAAATCTTTTTAAACGAGGCATTCTTTTAGGAGAATTATTAGGTAATAGAATAATTGATCTTGGTTATAAAGAAGTAGCACTATATTTAGACTTTAGTATTAACAAAGGTCGTAAAGGTGTTGTAATAGGATTAAAAAAAAAAATTAAAATTTCTTTAATACAATTATCAAAAGGATATTCTCATAATGGATGTCGCCCAAAAAAAATACGTCGTAAAAAAGTTCGGACTAAATTTAAAAGTTAATATTATAAATTATTTATACGAAGGAGTGACTGAGCGGTTAATAGTGGCAGATTGTAAATCTGTTGGTTTTCCATCGTAGGTTCGAATCCTACCTCCTTCTTATTCATTTTAATGAAAACTAAAGCTAAAATGGTTCAAAGACATCCATTTCACTTAGTTGATCCAAGCCCTTGGCCTTTAGTGGCTGCTTTAGGGGGTTTAAGTTTAACTTTTGGTGGTGTGTTATTTATGCATAACTATGAGGGTGGGGGAGAATTACTTTGTTTAGGGGTTATTACTATTTTATACGTAATGTTTACTTGGTGGAGAGATATTATTCGTGAAGCTTTATTTGAAGGCCAGCATACTCTAGCGGTTCAAAAGGGTCTTCGTATGGGTATGATTCTTTTTATTGTTTCTGAAGTAATGTTTTTTTTTGCCTTTTTTTGGGCTTTTTTTACTTCTTCAATTTCTCCTGTTTTTAATATAGGTGGTGTTTGGCCACCTACACATATTGTTGCAATAAGTCCTTGGGGTTTACCTTTTTTAAATACTGTACTGCTTTTATCATCTGGTGCTAGTGTTACTTGGGCTCATCATGCAATTGTTGCAGGTTTTAAAAAAGAAGCAATGTTAGGATTATATGTAACTTTAATTTTTGCTATAGCATTTACAGGTATGCAAGCTTTTGAATATGCTAATGCACCATTTAGTATGTCTGATGGTGTTTATGGTTCAGTTTTTTACATGGCTACAGGCTTCCATGGTTTTCATGTTATAATCGGTACAATATTTTTAGCTGTTTGTACATTAAGATTGTATTTTGATCATTTTAGTCGCCAACATCACTTTGGTTTTGAAGCAGCAGCATGGTATTGGCATTTTGTTGATGTTGTTTGGTTATTTTTATTTCTTACCATTTATTGGTGGGGATTTAATTTTATAGTTTAAAATTGATATGAAAAAAAAAGAGTTGAGCAAAAATAGTTTGTTAAAATTCTATTATAGTTGCCCTCTTTTTAAAAAATATTACGATCTTGGGCTTTGGTTTGGGGATTTCAATGAGTATCAAAATATAAAATATTGTGAAAAGTATTTACAAAAGTATATCTATATTTCACTTCAAAATATATTTTTAAAAAATAATAGATATGCATTATATTTAACTTTAATAAAAAGTACTCGTTTTATTAAATTTATAGAGTCAGGATTTTTTTGTTATATTAATTCTCACTTTTTATTATCTTTTTATAAAAATTCTTTTATAGGCTCATTTCCAAAGTCGAGATTAAAAATTGAAATTTTTATCGAAAATTATTTTAAATTGTATTTACAAGAAAAATTGGTAAAAGATTTTTTAGTATGTCAATTAAAATCTTTTAATGATGTTACTTTCTATTCATTTCAAATGTATGAAGATAGTATTTGTCATTATACTTTAATAAATTTAAGTAACTACTCTAGACTTTCTGACGATATTTTTTTTCCTAAAAATGTACTTAACCGTCAAAAAGTAAAGTTTTTAAATAAATCGGAAGAGTTGTGCAACCAAAAAAAAGATATTCAATATTTATTTGAGTCGATCAGATGTTTTGATAACTTTAATAAAAAAAAGGGAAGCGTTAGCTTTTTTAGTAGTATAAATATAAAGTTTTAAAATAATTAAAATTTAATACAAAATTGTTAAATTAAAATAAGATTTTTTAATACTAATTAAAAGGTTAACTGTGTTAAAGTACCTTAAAAGTTTTTAATTCCACTTATGTTTAATAGTCCTCTAGAACAATTTCAAATACTTCCTTTATTAAGTTTTGGTGTGAATCTATTTGATTTCTCTATAACTAATGCTATGATAACTACATGTATTGGTTTATCTTTTTTTCTTTTTATATTTTATTGTCTTTTATCTTACAAATTAAACTGTTTCCCAACACGTTGGCAATTAGTTTTAGAAAGTTTATATATTAGTACTGCAGGCTTAATATGGGATAGTGTAGGTCCAAAGGGTCAAAAATACTTTCCGTTTTTATTTGTTATTTTTAGTTTTATATTGATTTCAAATGTGTCTGGTCTTGTACCTTATTCTTTTACAATAACTAGTCATCTTATTCAAACAATGGTATTAGCCCTTACTGTATTTATTGGAGTAATGATTATTTGTGGTTCAACACATGGCTTTCATATGCTAAGTTTATTTCTTCCTGGAGGTACTTCATTGGTCTTAGCTTTTCTATTAGTACCAATAGAAATAGTATCTTATATATTTAAACCACTTAGTCTAGCCGTTCGTCTTTTTGCTAATATGATGGCAGGTCATACTTTACTTAAAGTAATTGCAGGTTTTGCTTGGGCTATGATGGGAAGCGGTGGTTTATTATTAATAGCGCATATTGTACCTTTAGGGGTTCTTGTAATTCTTTTTGGTCTTGAGTTAGCAGTTGCTTTAATTCAAGCTTATGTATTTACAATTTTAAGTTGTATTTATATAAATGATGCAATTGCTCTTCATTAATAATTGATAATAAATTTTTTGTAAAGTATCTATTTTTTAGCATTTTTAGCTCAGTGGATAGAGCATCGGTCTTCTAAATCGTAGGTCGTAGGTTCGAATCCTATAAAGTGTTACGAATGAAATTTGCTTTAATATTTCAAAATGATACTGCGGCTTTTTTACCTGAGATTTTTCTTGCTTTAGCTATTTTAGTTGTCTTATTACATGGTAGCTTCTTAGGTGTTACTGCAGCGTCTTTATATACTTATCTTACTCCAAGTATGATTCGTATTACTTCGGTAACTTTATTTTTAAGTTTGTTATTAGTATTAAATAATTCTGTAGGACCACAAACTTTATGGAACTCCATTTTTGTAAACGATTATTTAAGTATTTGGGCTAAATCTATTATACTTTTAGGTCTTCTTTTTTGTGTTTCCGTAAGTGAAGCCTATATGTTTTCAGCCCGATTTCGGGCATATGAATTTTTTGTTTTTATTCTTGGCATTGCGTTAAGTCTATGCCTATTAATTTCATCGTATGATCTTCTTTCGATTTATTTAAGTATGGAATTTTTATCACTTATTTTTTATGTATTAGCTTGTTGGAAAAAAAATTCATACTTTTCAGCAGAGGCTGGTTTAAAATATTTTATTCTTGGTTCCGTAGCTTCTATATTTTTTTTGTTTGGAGCATCTTTAATTTATTTTGCCTTAGGTACTACCAACTTAGCGTCTTTAGCATTACTTACAGAAAATTTAACTACTTCTTCTCCTTTTATATATTTTGGTCTAATTTGTCTTGTATCTGCTTTATTATTTAAATTAGGTGCAGCACCCTATCATATGTGGATAGCCGATGTTTATGAAGGAGCCCCAACATTGGTAAGTTTAATATTTGCAGTAGTTCCTAAAATTGCATTTTTTGTTGTAGTGTTAAGACTCTCGTTTACTAGTTTTTGGTCTTTATTTCCGGTTTTTTGGGAAGACTTTTTTTGTTTTTGTGGAATAATAAGTTTATTTATAGGATGTATATGTGGACTTGGGGAAACTAAAATAAAAAGACTTCTAGCTTTTAGTAGTGTAGGTCATGTTGGTTTTTTATGCCTTGGTCTTGCAAGTGGAAGTATAGAAGGTATTCAAGCCGTATTATTCTATCTTGTTATTTATATGTTAACAGCAGCCTTTTTGTGGATTTATGTATTACACTTAGATTTAACATCGGATAGTTCTTTAATAACTTTTGCAGATGCCATTGGTCTTGTACGTTCAAATCCTTTTTTAGGACTTGGGGTAGTTTTAATGATATTTTCTTTAGCAGGAATTCCACCGTTTGGTGGGTTTTTTGCTAAATTTAATATTTTTATTGGCTTGGTTGACTCTTCTTTTTTTATTATAGCAATTTTTGCTGTATTTACTAGTGTTATTTCAGCTTTTTATTATATACGATTAATAAAAATTTTTTATTTTGAAAAGAATAATAATTGGTTTTTTTTTGCACCATTAAACAAGGGTGGATCAATAGTTATGGTTTTATGTGGCTTAATTATTCTTTTTTTTATGCTAAGCCCAAACTTTTTTTATTTGCTGTCATATAAAGTAGGTTTAGGTCTTATGTTTTAATACTTAGTTAATGTCCTATAGTATAGATAATAAATATAATACAGATCTTCTTTCTTCTTTTTCGGCTTTTAGATCAGGATTAAGTAACTTCTCTTCTAGGTGGTTATTTTCTACTAATCACAAGGATATCGGTACATTATATTTAATTTTTGGGGGTTTTTCCGGGGTTTTAGGAACAGCAATGTCCGTTCTTATTAGATTACAGCTTGCTAGTCCAGGTAACCAGTATTTAGGTGGTAATCATCAACTTTATAATGTTATTGTAACTGCACATGCTTTCTTAATGATTTTTTTTATGGTTATGCCTGTTCTTATTGGAGGATTTGGAAATTGGTTTGTTCCTTTAATGATCGGTGCTCCAGATATGGCTTTTCCTCGTATGAATAATATTAGTTTTTGGTTATTGCCCCCATCACTAATACTTCTTTTAGCTTCTTCTTTAGTAGAATCTGGAGCAGGTACAGGTTGGACAGTTTATCCTCCTTTAAGTGGTATTCAAGCGCACTCAGGACCTTCTGTAGATTTAGCTATCTTTAGTCTTCATTTATCAGGTGCGGCTTCTATTTTGGGTGCTATAAATTTTATTACTACTATATTTAATATGAGAGCCCCAGGTATGACTATGGATAGATTACCACTTTTTGTGTGGTCTGTGTTAATTACAGCTTTTTTATTGTTGTTATCTTTACCTGTTTTAGCCGGTGGTATAACAATGTTACTAACAGATCGTAATTTTAATACTACTTTTTTTGATCCTGCTGGTGGTGGTGATCCAGTTTTATATCAACATTTATTTTGGTTTTTTGGACATCCTGAAGTTTATATATTAATTTTACCTGGGTTTGGTATAGTTAGCCATGTTTTAGCTACTTTTGCTAGAAAACCAGTTTTTGGTTATTTAGGGATGGTTTATGCTATGTTATCAATTGGTATCTTAGGTTTTATTGTCTGGGCTCATCACATGTTTACCGTAGGTCTTGATATAGATACTAGAGCTTATTTTACAGCAGCAACTATGATAATTGCTGTACCTACAGGTATAAAAATCTTTAGTTGGATAGCTACTTTATGGGGAGGTTCTATTCGATTAAAAACACCGATGCTTTTTTCAATTGGTTTTCTTTTTCTCTTTACAATTGGTGGTTTAACAGGTGTAGTATTAGCAAACTCTGGTGTTGATATTGCTCTTCATGACACCTATTATGTAGTTGCTCATTTCCATTATGTATTAAGTATGGGTGCAGCATTTACAATGTTTGCAGCCTTTTACTATTGGATTGGTAAAATGACAGGTCTAGCTTATCCAGAAATTTTAGGTCAAATACATTTTTGGCTTATGTTTATAGGTGTTAATTTAACCTTTTTTCCTATGCATTTTTTAGGTCTTGCTGGTATGCCACGTCGTATACCAGATTATCCTGATTCTTATGCAGGTTGGAATAGCATAGCTTCATTTGGTTCTATTTTATCTTCCTTAGCATCATTATTTTTTTTCTTTGTTGTATACATTACTCTTACAAAAGGGTCTGTTGAAGAGTCAAATCCTTGGGTAAAAGGCAGAGGACTTGCTTTTCCTGCCTTACCGCGTATAAAAGATCAAAACAATAGTAGTGCCGAGTAGTTTAAAATTATGTATAGCCTGTAAAATTAAATTTAATAATTAAAAAAATCAGGTACTTCTCGGGCCCGTAACTCAGTGGTAGAGTGTACGCCTGATAAGCGTAAAGTCAATCGTTCAATCCGATTCGGGCCCAATATAAATAGTTTTAATTAAAAAGTCCTTTTCGTCTAACGGTTAGGACGTTGCCTTTTCACGGCAAAGATACGGGTTCAATTCCCGTAAAGGATTTAGGTTTTTTAATATTTTTAAAAATATGTTTCGTTCTTTAATTGTATATGCTAAAAGTCTTACGAGGCTTTTGCCTGTTCAAACATTTCAGGTGTTTGGACACGAGATTGTTATTAGTGTATCAAAACGTTATTTGTTACCTACACTAACTTTTTTACATCATCATAGCAATGGCAATTATCAAATGCTTACATCTATTTCAGGAGTAGATTATCCTGAGCGAGAAGAACGGTTTGAAATTGTATATGATTTACTAAATGTTAGATCTAATTCTAGGTTAAGAATTAAAACACATACAGATGAAATAAATCCTTTACCCTCTGTAGTAAGTCTTTTTACTTCAGCTAATTGGTGGGAGCGGGAAATTTGGGATTTATTTGGTGTTTTTTTTTCTAATCATCCTGATCTTCGTAGAATTCTTACAGATTATGGATTTGAGGGTCATCCACTTAGAAAAGATTTTCCATTAAGTGGCTATTTTGAACTACGTTATGACGAAGATCAAAGAGTTGTTGTATGTGAACCAATCGAGTTAAGCCAAGAATTTAGGTCATTTAATTTTCATATTCCTTGGTCACAAAATAATATATCTGGTTAATGTCAAGATTAAATTTGAATGCTATATTTAGTTGGATAGATTCACATATTATTGACTATCCTACAGCAATGAATTTAAATTATAATTGGAGTTTTGGATCATCCGCAGGGTTTTGTCTTGTTATACAAATATTAAGTGGTGCTTTTTTAGCTATGCATTATGCAGGTGAAACTCATTATGCTTTTTCAAGTGTTGAGCATATTATGCGAGATGTAAAAAGTGGTTGGTTAATTCGTTATATGCATGCTAATGGAGCTTCATTTTTTTTTATAGTTGTATACGCACATATTTTTAGAGGTCTATATTATGGATCATATATGGAGCCGCGTCAACAACTTTGGTGGTCAGGTGCTATTATTTATGTTTTAATGATGGCAACTGCTTTTATAGGTTACGTTTTACCCTGGGGTCAAATGAGTTTTTGGGGGGCTACTGTTATCACTAGTTTATTTTCTATTTTTCCTGTTATAGGAAAAGAAGTTGTAATGTGGTTATGGGGCGGTTTTACAGTAGGTAATCCTACATTAAATCGTTTTTTTAGTCTTCATTATTTACTTCCTTTTATTATAGCTGGGTTAGTTTTTGTTCATTTAGGTCTATTACATAAAGATGGTTCTAACAACCCATTAGGGATAAAAACAAAAACAGCAAATGTTAATTTTTATCCTTATATGTATGTTAAAGATCTAGTAGCCTTTTTTGCTCTTTTATCAATATTATCCGTAGTAATATTTTATTTCCCTAATAGTTTAGGGGATCCTGATAATTATTTAGAAGCAGATCCTTATGGTACTCCAGCTCATATTGTTCCAGAATGGTACTTTTTACCCTTCTATGCTATCTTACGTGTAATTCCAAATAAAGTTGGAGGTATTCTTACTATGGGTGGTGCTATTGCAATTATCTTTTTATATCCTCTTTTAAATACTTCTATACTACGTAGCGCAAATTTTCGCCCAATATATGCTGTAGTTTTTTGGCTTTTTGTTGCTGATTTTTGTTTACTTGCTTGGTCTGGAACTACCCCTGTAGATGATTATTTTAAAGTTATAGGGGCCGTTGTTTCTATAGGTTATTTTGCTTTTTTTGTTTTTGGTGGTTTATTTGTGGGTCGTTTAGAAAAAATTCTTGCGTATAGAGCTTTTGGTAAATAGGATAACGTTTATTATTTAATTACGTATATTATGAAGATTCCGTATAAAAATATCTTTCAAATTATCCCTTCTTCTTTTTTTTTTTTTAGTAAACTATCTTTTCTTTCTTTTTTTATTATTGTACATTCTCGTACCGTTGCAAATATGGATGCATCGCATCCATGGCAAGTCGGCTTTCAAGATCCTGCAACTCCAATAATGGAGGGTATTATTTTTTTTAATGGTTTATTAATGACTTTTATGATATTTATTGCTTGTTTGGTAGGTTGGTTACTATATAAATCTTTAACATTATTTAATGAGTCTGTTCATAGTAATCCTGTAGGGTTTACTCATTCAACACTACTTGAAGTAGTTTGGACTATAATACCAGCTGCTATCTTAATGATTATTAGTATACCGTCATATAATTTATTATATGCTATGGATGAGGTTATTGATCCTAGTCTTACAATAAAAGTTGTAGGACATCAATGGTATTGGTCATATGAGTGTTCTGATTTTGAAGTTGCACCTCAATTTCAAAAAGTTTATTCACCTGAACTTGAAGATGCCCGTAAATCTTTAAAAATTATGACTTTGGTGCTTGAAAAGGCTTCTAAAGAAGTAGAGGAAGGAGTAACCCAAACTCAATTATCTATAGCTAAAGAAATTTCAAAATTTATTGATGAAGAAATAACTGAGGATTTAAGTCGTAATGCTTCTTTATTATTAGCTGGCCGTATAAATTTTATTACTGAAATGCTTCAATACGAGGAGGTGAAGAAAGTAAGCTATAATGGCCCTAATACTATAAAAAGAGAATCTGCTGAATTTCGAAGTCTTCTTTCTTCAGTTAACGATGATTTAAATAAAATTCAACTTATCACAGAACAAAAAGAAGCTGTTACTAAGTTATTAAGAACTTTTAAACAATATTTAAGAATTACTGAAGAGGATAAACTTAATGAGTTACCTAAATCTATAATAAAAGACTTAACTTTAAGTTCCGATAATTCTTTATCTGAAAAAGAAGGTTCGTCTGATAGTAAAAATTTTGGGTCTGATGATGATTCAGATAGTGATGGTTCAGTTGTTTCAGATTTAACGTATTATGATAAGTCAAATTCTAATTGGGATTGGTGCGAATTTTTAGCGGTAAAAAAGAAATATGAAATTGATGATAGCACTTTAACAAGAAAAGGCTCAGATGCTCTTACATCTGAAAAAATTTGTAATAGTGCGGCATTATTTCCTGAAGAAAATGATACACCTTTTATAGAGCTTGTAGATAATATGAGTAGAGATTTAAGAGAATTAAATAGGTTTATACCTATTGCAAATTTATCTGAAGATAAATTAATTGATACTCAGTTAATTGATCATCAATTAAGGTTAACTAGAGCTGAAAGAGAAGGTTACAGTAGTAAATATGCTTTAGATACTGCAATTGTAATTGATACTTTTGTTAATCGTGAGTATAATACAGCATTAGATGAGTTAAATAATGCAAAATATTACTCACATTGGGCAAATATTGAATTAGCAGCAGCAAAGGTTAATAAACTTACAGCAGAATATTTACAAGCTGATGCCTCTTTAGGAGTTACTGATCCTCTTTTTGTAAGAAGTGTATGGATAAATCAAAAAGGTTATTATTCTTGGAGTAGATTTTTAAGATTAGCCATTAAAAAATTATCAGATGAGGAGAGACTCGTATTTCTTAAAGCTGACGAAAAGTTAAATGGAGCAAATTCTCTTTTAGGAAAGGCTCAAAGAAATTTATCAGCAGAGGAGCTTATTCGCTCAAATTCTATTGCGGATAATGCTAAAGCTCAATTTTTGGCAATGGAAAGAGAAGTTGTTCCTGCCGTTGAAGAATTTAATAGAGGTAAAATTATTTTAGCAAATGCAGAAGCAGAATTAAAGTCTTTTCAAGAAATTTCAGATAGGGCTGCGACAAGATTAGAAAACGCTGAGAATGCATTTAAAAAGGTTAAACCTGTAGCTGATAGAGCTAAAGCACGGTTGAATGCGGTTAAAAGTGTTTATAACACAGCGCAATTAAATTTAACAGGTATTGATAACTCACCAAAGCCAATAAATGGAAACATTATTTTAGAAGAAGCTCAAAATAATTTTGAAATTATTAAAAATAACTTTGATCAAGCATTAACTAATTTATATAATTCCAAAAAAGAGTTAAATGTTGCTGAGGAAAGACTTAAAGAAGTTAATGTTAATTTAGATAAAACTAAAAGACTTTTCGAAGATACTGGATTATTAGAAATACAAACTCCAGTAGAGGGTAAACCTATAGAATATTATCCAAATCATCTTTGGGAAGCTCATAATGAAGATTATGAATTTGTAAAAGCTCAGCTTATAACAGATACTGCTGAATTAGAAGCAGCAAAAGCGTCCGTTAATTTAGCAGAAGCTAATTTAAGTTCAATTGGTGCCCAATTACTTGAATCCGAATTAAATAAAAGTAAAGCTCTAATCGAGGTATTAAAATTAAATGAGGATAATTTAGACGCTTTAAATAATGAGATAAAACATATATCTAGTATAGAGTTAGGTATAGCTGACGTTATTTATACTAAAGCGCTAGATAATTTTGAGAAGGAAGGTTCTAAAATATCTGAATTAATTCTTCGTAGAGCAGAAAAAGGTTTAATAGATGCAAAAATTAATGGTACTAAAGGTTATTTAGATTTATTTTTAAAAACTAACTTTGATAGTTTAAATTCAAATAAATTAATTTCTGATTATGCAGACATGTGTCTTTTGAGTGCACATGAAGAATTAATTGATGCTGAAAAAGATTATGAAAAGGCTAGTCGGTTACTTAATAAATCTAAAAAAATATTAGAGAAGGTTACTTTTGATTTATCTAAAGATTATGATAATCCTTATTTAGAAACATTAAGAGACTTACATAAAAATATAGGTTTAAGTTTAAATAATAGTATAGAGCAACTTCGATTAACTGAAATAGAATTTTCTCCTTTAAAGATAAGATTAGAACCAGGTGTTATTCAATCAAAATCTTATAAAGAAGTTGTGTTAGCTAAAGCTGAGTTAGCAAATACTAAGTGGCTTGCAGCTAGAGTTGCTAAAACATTAGATATCCCTTTATGTGAGGAGGCAAAACCTTTTAATGTTCAATTTTCACATTTAAATACAGAAAACTCTTCGAACTTAGTTAATGAAAATCTAAAAGATAATACTTCTTCTTTTGGTGAAGAAGATTCATCTTCTGATGATTCTAGTGATAAAATTCCGTCAAAATCAGAAAAAGAAATAAAAGAAATTTTATCTAAATTGGATGACATAGAAATTTCTTATAACGCTGAAGGATTTAAGAAAAAAATTGTTACTATTTTTTCTGAATTATCTAAAACATTAGATAACACTAAAATAGATAGTATACTGACTTTGTTGGACAAATCTTTAAATTCTATGGCTGAAGAAGAAGTTGAAATAAATTCATATTTAAGAAGACAAATAGGACATCTTAAGGGAGAGTTAGATTATTTCAAAATGAAGGAGGAGCAAGAAGTTGAACCTATCAATTTTGATTCATATCTGATAGCAGACGAAGATTTAGTTATTCCTGAAGTATTTGGGACAGGTAAAGCTGGTAAAGTTTTCCGTTTACTCGAAGTAGATAATCGTTTGTTTGTTCCTACAAACACTCATATACGTTTACTTGTTACATCTGCAGATGTTCTTCATTCATGGGCTGTACCAAGTTTAGGTATTAAAGTAGACGCTTGTCCAGGCCGTTTAAATCAAGTATTTCTTTTTGTTAAACGTGAAGGGGTCTTTTACGGACAATGTAGCGAGCTTTGTGGTGTTAATCATGGTTTTATGCCTATTGTAGTTCAAGCTGTTAGCCAAGATGAGTATTTAACTTGGGTTGGAAAAAGATTATGCTCTTAAGTTTTTTACTTATTGTTTTAGCTTTAGGTATAATTGGGTTAATTTTTATTCCGTCTAATCAAAAGCTATTTATGAGACAGTATGCTCTTGGTATTACTTCTTTAGTATTTGTTTTTTCTCTTTTTTTATGGCTAGGTTTTGATCAATCTACTCCTAAATTTCAATTTGTTGTTGATTGGTTGTGGCTACCTATAGCTAATATAAATTTAGTTTTAGGTGTTGATGGGATTTCTTTATTTTTTGTTATATTGACAACTTTAATTTTTCCTCTTTGTTTATTAGCATCATGGACTTTCGATAAAGATGATATAAAAACTTATTTAATTAGTTTCTTAAGCATGGAATTAATATTAATTCTTGTTTTTACTAATTTAGATTTATTATTTTTTTATATTTTTTTTGAGGCTGTTTTGATTCCAATGTTTTTAGTTATTGGTATTTATGGTTCACGACAAAGAAAGATTCGTGCAGCATACATGTTTTTTCTATATACTCTTTTTGGATCTTTATTTATGTTAATAGGTGTAATTTATATATACCTTTTTTCAGGTAGTACAAATTTCGAAGCTCTTTCTACTATAGGGTTTTCTTCTTATGATCAAAAGTGGTTATGGCTTGCTTTTTTTGCTTCTTTTGCTGCTAAAGTGCCTATGCTACCTGTACATATATGGTTACCTGAAGCTCATGTTGAAGCTCCTACCGCAGGTTCAGTAATTTTAGCAGGTATATTATTAAAATTAGGATCTTATGGATTTCTCCGTTTTTCTTTAGGCCTTTTTCCAGAAGCTTCTGTTTATTTTACACCTTTTGTGTTTAGTTTAAGTTTATTGGGGGTTGTTTATACTTCATTAACAGCTATTCGTCAAACAGATTTAAAACGGTTGATTGCTTATACCTCTGTTGCCCATATGAATTTAGTAATGATTGGATTATTTACTGGAACTGTTATTGGAGTAGAAGCTGCAATTTTACAAAGTTTAAGTCATGGTTTCGTATCATCTGCTCTTTTTTTAATTATAGGGGTATTATACGATAGGTGGCACAGTAGAGTTGTTAAATACTATGGAGGTTTAACACATACAATGCCTATTTTTATAATTATATTTCTTTTTTTTACAATGGCGAATCTTGGTTTACCTGGTACATCAAGTTTTGTAGGAGAGTTTCTTTTATTAGTTTCGGCTTTTGAAGCAAATACTACAGCATGTTTTTTTGCTGCTACTTCGATGATACTCGGGGGTGCTTATTCACTTTGGCTATTTAATCGTATTGCTTATGGTAATATTAAAATTGTTGGGTTTGATTTAAGTTTACGAGAGTTTGTACTTTTTTTACCTTTAGTAATAGGTACTCTTTTTATGGGAATTTATCCAAATATATTTTTTTCCGCAATGCATGCTGCGGTTTCAAATTTAGTTTGGTCTGATTTATGGATATAGATTTTTAAAAATCAAAAAGTTCTTTTAGTCTAATGTACGGTATAATACCTGGAATGGATATTGTTTTTAAAGACAAAGGTACGGGTTCAAGCCCCGTAAAGAACTTAGATGTATTTAAACATAATTTTTTTACCACTTATTGGTTCTATAGTTGCAGGATTTTTTGGACGTTTTCTTGGCGGACGTGGTTCTGGTTTAATAACAATATCTTGTGTTGGTTTAAGTTTTCTTTTAAGTGGTCTTGCTTTTTATGAGGTAGGATTAGCAGGAAGCTCTACATATTTATATTTAATGCCTTGGTTAGAATCTGATTCTTTCCATGTTGATTGGGCTTTTTGCTTTGATAGTCTAACTGTCGTTATGCTTGTTGTTGTTACCTTTATATCTACACTTGTGCATTTATATTCAACAGAGTATATGGGTGAGGATCCCCATTTACCTCGTTTTATGAGTTATTTATCGTTGTTTACTTTTTTTATGTTAATTCTTGTAACAGCAGATAATTTTGTTCAAATGTTTGTAGGTTGGGAAGGAGTAGGTTTATGCTCTTATTTATTAATTAATTTTTGGTTTACACGTATTCAAGCTAATAAAGCTGCTATTAAAGCGATGTTGGTAAATAGAGTAGGTGATTTTGGTTTAGCATTAGGAATTTTTGGTATTTATATTTGTTTTGGGGCTGTTGACTATGCTACAGTTTTTGCTTTAGCTCCTCAATTGTGTTCTGTAAAGCTATCCTTTTTAAATATTAATTTTGATGCTTTAAATTTAATAGGTATCCTTCTTTTTGTAGGTGCTGTTGGAAAATCAGCTCAATTAGGCTTACATACCTGGTTACCAGATGCTATGGAAGGACCTACTCCAGTTTCGGCCCTTATTCATGCAGCAACCATGGTTACAGCTGGTGTTTTTCTTTTAGCCCGTTGTTCTCCTCTTTTAGAGTATTGTCCTAATACACTTTTTATTATTAGTATCGTAGGAGGAATGACTGCTTTTTTAGCTGCAACAACAGCTTTAGTTCAAAATGATTTAAAAAGAGTTATTGCTTATTCTACATGTAGTCAATTGGGTTATATGGTATTTGCTTGTGGTTTATCAAATTACTCAGTAGCTGTTTTTCATTTAGCGAATCATGCCTTTTTTAAAGCTTTGCTTTTTCTTGGTGCAGGTTCCGTAATACATGCTGTAGGAGATGAACAAGATATGCGAAAAATGGGTGGGTTAAGACGATTATTACCTTTTACATATGCTATGATGGTTATTGGTTCTTTGGCTTTGATGGGTATGCCCTTTCTTACAGGATTTTATTCAAAAGATGTTATTTTAGAAATAAGTTATGCAACATATTCTAACGCGTCACATTTTGCTTATTGGTTAGGTAGTTTTGCAGCTCTTTGTACCGCCTTTTATTCTATTAGGCTTTTAGCTTTATGTTTTTTATCTGAGCCTAATGGTAGTCGACGTATGTTATTATCTGCAGTAGAAGGTAGTTGGCCTATGGGTTTAGTTTTAGGTATATTGGCAATACCCAGTATATTTATAGGGTACTTTAGTCGTGATCTTTTTATAGGTTTAGGTACTGATTTTTGGGGAAATTCTCTTTTTTATTTGCCTTCTAATTTAAGTATTATAGATGCTGAATTTATGTCCACAGGTGTAAAAATTCTTCCTCTTTGTTTAAGTATGTTAGGAGGATTTGCCTCTTTTATTTTATATAAAAATTATAGTTCTACTTTATTTTTATTTAAAACTTCTTTTATTGGGCGTAAATTTTATACTTTTTTAAATCGTAAATGGTTGTTTGATAAGGTTTACAATGATTTTATAAGTCAAAATATTTTAGATTTTGGTTATCATTTTACTTATAAAACTATCGATAGAGGTTTAATTGAAAGTTTAGGCCCTTTTGGAATTTCAAATGTACTGTTAGATCAAGTCCATAAATCTCGTATGTGGCATTCAGGATATTTATATCATTATTTGGTAATTTTAGGTTGGAGTAATGTTATATTTGGAATTTGGTTCGTTTTTGGTATTCAATTTTTACAGGTACAAGTACTATTACTTTTTATAATATTATGGTCGATCCTATAATTTTTATTATTATTACAATTCTTGGAGTTAGTTTAGGGATTAAAGTAACAAGTACACAAAATCCAGTATATAGTGGATTATATCTTGTTCTTACTTTTTTTTTAGGCTCCGGAATCGCTTTTTTATTAGGTTTAGAGTTTATTGCTTTACTATTTCTTTTGGTTTATGCTGGGGCTATTGCTGTTCTAGTATTATTTGTTGTTATGATGTTAGATGTTAAGGCTATTGAAAATCCTTGGTCTGCAAAAAAAAAACGACTATTTTATATCGCTGGTTTTACTTTTTTTTTCATTGTAGTTATGATTTGTTCTAATTCAGATTTACTATTGATATTAAAAACTTTTTCAACCACGTATATAAGTTCATTAATTTTTTTTAGTATTTCTACTTATGAAGAGTATATTAAGAAAATTTTTTATCCCATAATCGTTTCTGAAATGGATTCTGATAATTTAAATACAGGAAGTAATAAAATAAATAATTCTGTTGAGTCGGATACCGAAGTAAAAAAAAGTTTAATGGAATTATTAGAAGAAAGAATAAAGTCTTGGGATAATTTATGTGAATCTGAAGGTCTTACTGATTTTTTTCGTTTGCTTTTTAATAAAGAAAGTGTAGACTCATCTTATGCTTTAAATAAAATGTGGTTTGTAGAATTTGATTCATCTTGTGCTTTAAATGACCCGAGTTATTTATTATACTCCACTTATGCAATTCTATTAATAATTGCTGGTATTATTCTTTTAATAGCTATGGTGGGAGCTATTAGTTTAACATTACAAAAAAATTGCCCTGAATCTTTATATCGTCAATTAGGTCGAGAATCTAAAAACGCTGTCTTTTCAATAAAAGAAAAAAAAATTTCTCAATCCAATAATGATGGTAATTTAGAAGTGTTACCTTAAATTTGCTTACTATTTCTATTAATGATCTTTTAATTTGGGTTAAAAAAGGTTCTACTGTTATACAAGCTTGTCAAGCTGCAGGGGCACAAGTACCAAGATTTTGTTATCACGATAAGCTTTTTATAGCTGGTAATTGTCGTATGTGTTTAGTTGAAGTAAGTAAATCGCCTAAGCCTCAAGTGTCTTGTGCTTTACCTTTTTTACCTAATTTAAGAATTTTTACAAATACTGCTTTAGTTCGTAAAGCACAAGAATCTGTTATGGAATTATTATTATTGCATCACCCTTTAGATTGTCCTGTTTGTGACCAAGGTGGAGAATGTGAGTTACAAGAGCAAAGTTTTAATTTTGGTTCAGATAAAGGACGATTCTTTTTTTTTAAAAATTCTTTAGGTGATACTTTTTGGGGCGGCCTTATAAAAACAGTTTTACGTCGGTGTATTGTTTGTACAAGATGCGTGCGATATACAAATCAAATAGGGGGCAGTGATTTAATTGGTACTTCTAATCGAGGAGGTCATTCTGAAATTGGAATGTATAAAGAAAGTATTTTAAAAACAGAAACGTCTGGGGGTGTTATTGAATTATGTCCTGTATCTTGGGTAAAGCCCAAACTTATTTAATTAGCTCATGTTTTTTTTAAAAGAATATTACCCTGCATTAATTTTTTTAGGTTTTAGTCTTTTTTTGGCAGCTCTTATTTTTGGAGCTTCGTATATTTTAGCTATTTCAGATTCAGATAGCGAAAAACTTTCTTCTTATGAATGTGGGTTTGATCCTTATGAGGATGCTCGCAATGCTTTTGACGTTCGTTTTTATCTAGTTGCAATTCTTTTTCTTTTATTTGATATTGAAACTATTTTTCTTTTTCCTTGGGCTGTATCGTTAAGCCAATTACCTTCTATAGGTTATTGGTCTATGATGGACTTTCTTTTTGAGCTAGTTGTTGGATTTATTTATGCTTGGCAAATTGGTAGTTTAGATTGGGAATGAGAAGTTTAGATTATAAACGTCGGCAAGCTTTTGCGTTATATGAAACTAAACGAAAAGTCCTTCAAAGTGTTGCAACTAATCAAAATTTAGATGTTTCTTTACGTTGGTGGGCTCAATTAGAAAAATCTAAATTACCTCGGCAAGGCAGCTTAAGTCGTGTTCATAATCATTGTGTAGAGACAAAAAGATCACGATCAGTAATACGGTTTTATAAAATGTCTAGACTTCAGTTACGTAGATTAGCTTCAAAAGGGTCTATTTCAGGATTACGTAAGGCTTGTTGGTAAATGACTAATTTAAATAGTTTTAAAATTTAAATGTACAAAAAATTAACAACAAAAAAAGATATTGCCTTTAATAATAAGGAGAGATAAAAGAACTAAGGTAGTCTAAATTTTTGTAAAAAATAAGTTATATTTAAAACCAGGTCGTTTATAGATTTTTTTGTAATATTAATTAATAAAAATTAAGTAGTAGTATGCCTCAATTTGATACAATGACTTTTTTTAACCAAGTTTTTTGGTTAATTTCTATTGTTTTTTCTTTTTATGTTATCGTAGTACGATATATGCTTCCTGTTTTAGCTTTTAGCTTAAAGTCTCGATCTAAAAACTTAAGACTAGCTACAACTTCTAATTCAAAGTAATATCTATAACTTTTTAAATTTCTATCAAGATAATATGCAAGGTAAAATAAATATTATTATTATATCTTGATAAATAATAAATTTTAATTTATTAGGAAGCGTGGCTGAGTGGTTTAAAGCCTTGGTTTGCTAAATCAATGTACGTTTTTAATGTACCGTAGGTTCAAATCCTACCGCTTCCATTATATATTAGTTTAAGTAATGCATTTTAAAAAGAAAATTATATATTCTTGTGAAGTTTGGTCTACTTCAACAGACCTTATAAGTTTAAAATATTGGTCTTTGTTATTACCTTTATTTCGATCTTCTACAGGTTTATCAACAAAAATAAAGCGTTTTACTTTGTTGCGCTCTCCGTTAGGTAATAAAGCATCAAAAGATCAATTTGAAAGACGAGAATATAAGAGTTATTTTTTTTTTAAATCTGAAAACTCTTCTGAAATATTAGCATTATTAGATATTTTAAGATATTCTAGTGGTGTTAAATCAAAGATTTTATTAAAAACTGCAATCAATGTTTAAATTTACTTTTTTGGATAAGTGGTCGAGTGGTTTATGGCACCAGTTTTGAAAGCTGACGTAGTTAATAGCTACCGTGGGTTCGAATCCCTCCTTATCCTAAAATTAATGCAACTAACCAATAAATCAAAACTATTTGGAAATATTCTATCTGACGGCAGTTTAGTTTTTCGTACTTTATCTAGTTATCAATCGCAGAGGTTTTTAAATTCAAAAAAAATTGATTTACTTAATCATCCGGTTTGGACAGGTAAACGTCCTTCAGAACAAACTGAAATTTCTTCTTTTATTAATCGGTTAAATAAGTAAAAAAAACTCTTCTATTTTTGGGGTAAGTAATTACTATATTATACAAATAATTTTTTTTTAATATAGGTACACAAACTTTGTTATTTTTACTTAAATTACCTTGAATATTAAATAATACTATTAAAAAGTTAGAATAGTATAAATAAGTTATCATTGTTTAATAAAATTAAATATTAACAATATCGTTAAATATTAACAGATATTACTCAAAATGAGTTTGATCCTGGCTCAGAGTGAAGGCTATAAGTCTGCTTGAATACATGCGAGTCGAATGGTTAAGACCATGGCGTACGGGTGAGTAATAGGCTAATATCTACCTTTAACCTCGGGATAATCCCATCCCCCAGAGGAGAAGGTAACAGGAAAATACCGAATAAACAAAGGTACGCCGGTTAAAGATGATTAGGCTTAGTATTAGGTAGTTGGTAAGAAAAAGCTTACCAAGCCTTTGATGCTTAGTTGGTCTGGTAGGACGATCAATCACACTGGGACTGAGACAAGGCCCAGGTTTCATTTGAAGGCAGCAGTAAGGAATATTGCACAATGAGCGAAAGCTTGATGCAGCAAGACTTGGTGAGGGATAGAAGGCTTAGGTTGTAAACCTCTTTTTTAACTGAGGATAATGACATTAAGTTAAGAATAAGTCCCGACTAACTTCGTGCCAGCAGTCGCGGTAATACGGAGGGGGCAAGCCTTATTCGTCATAACTGGGCGTAAAGGGCCCGTAGGTGGCTTTCTGGAAGGTTATTTGTTAAAGACTATAGCTTAACTATAGAAAAGCACTTAAAACAGGAAAGCTTGAGTCTGACAGAGGGAAATGGAATTTTTCAATTAGGGTTAAACTCCAGAGAAGTGAAAAAGAACATCATTTGCGAAAGCGATTTCCTTGTTCAGTACTGACGCTGAGGGGCGAAGGCGTAGGTAGCGAACAGGATTTGAGACCCTGGTAGTCTACGCTGTCAACGATGAGTGCTAATTTTTAGATATCTAGAAATTATAGCTAAGGCATTAAGCACTCCGCCTGAGGAGTACGAGCGCAAGCTTAAAAATCAACGGAATTGGCGGGGGTCCAAACAAGTGGTGGAGCATGTGGTTTAATGCGATAATACGCGCGTAACCTTACCAGTTCTAGTAAATCTGCCATTCTTACGGAGACGTATTGAATTTTGGGATTTTCAGGTGTTGCATGGCTGTCGTCAGCTCGTGTCGTGAGATGTACGGTTAATTCCTGTAACTGAGCGTAACCCTTATCTTTCTTATGTTTTGAATTAATTTTAATTAAAAGATAAACTGGACAGATACTGCCGACGTTGAGTAGGAGGAAGGTGGGGATGAGGTCAAGTCTTCATGGCCCTTATGAACTGGGCTACACACGTGCTACAATGGAAAGTACAATAAGTTGCAAAAAAGTAATTTTAAGCCAATCTTTAAATCTTTTCTTAGTTCGGATTGAGGGCTGCAACTCGCCCTCATGAAGCTGGAATCACTAGTAATCGCGAATCAGGACGTCGCGGTGAATATGTCACTGGGCCTTGCACACACCGCCCGTCACGTCCTGGGAGTTGACTTGGCCAGAAGATTTTGGAATAAACTTTTTAAATTCTATATTAAAAAGTAATATATTTCTTTTAGTAGGGTAAAAAAAGAAAGTCCTTTTTAAGGACAGGTAAGCAACCGGGATGAAGTCGTAACAAGGTAGTTGTAGGGGAACCTGCGGCTGGAAAAAATAATTAAGAGGTTAGCCTCTATATCTAGGTCTATACCCGAACTCTTATCGAACTCGAGCGTCCTTATCTAGAAAGCCACACATACTAATGTTAATTGGGAACCATGGCTATAAATTTAAATATCCTATATTTTTGGTTATGCGTTATAGAGCAGTTATGGTAGCTCATCAGGCTCATGCCCTGAAGGTCGTAGGTTCGAGTCCTACTGGCGCTAATATATGGGATTAAAAAAAAAATCTTTTAATAAAAAACTTAAACATTTTACTATCAATTTTGGTCCTCAGCATCCAGCAGCTCATGGAGTTCTAAGACTTATTTTAGAATTAAATGGTGAAGTTGTTCAACGTGCTGATCCTCATATAGGTTTACTTCATAGAGGTACAGAAAAGTTAATTGAGGCAAAAACCTATTTTCAAGCTCTCCCTTACTTTGATAGATTAGATTATGTTTCAATGATGTGTCAAGAACATACTTATGCATTAGCCGTTGAAAATTTATTACAAATAGCTATACCTAAACGTGCTCAATATATTAGAGTTCTTTTTGCAGAAATTACGAGACTTTTAAATCATTTATTAGCTGTGGGGTGTCATGCTATGGATGTAGGTGCAATGACGCCTTTTTTATGGGCTTTTGAGGAAAGAGAAAAATTAATGGAATTTTATGAAAGAGTTAGTGGTGCTCGTATGCATGCTAGTTATTTTCGACCTGGGGGCGTTAGCCAAGATGTAAGTCTTGGTTTGTTAGATGATATTTATGCCTTTGTTTTACAATTTGGTCAACGATTAGATGAAATTGAAGAGATGCTTACAGATAATCGGATTTGGCAAGAAAGATTAGTAGATATTGGTGTCGTTAGTGCTCAAGAGGCAATAGATTGGGGATTTTCTGGTGTAATGTTAAGAGGGTCTGGTGTACGTTGGGATTTACGTAAAAATGAACCTTATGAAACTTATTCTGATATAAATTTTCAAGGTGTTGTTGGAAAAACCGGTGATTGTTATGACAGATATTTAGCCAGAATGGAAGAAATGAGACAATCATTAAGTATTATATACCAATGTTTAAATAAAATGCCAAAAGGAAGTATTAAAGTAGATGATGCAAAAATTAGTCCACCCTCTCGTACAGAAGTTAAACAAAGTATGGAATCATTAATACATCATTTTAAATTATATACAGAAGGTGTTTTTGTACCTGCAGGTGAAACCTATACAGCAACGGAGGCACCTAAAGGAGAATTTGGTGTTTATTTAGTGTCTGACGGTAGTAATAGACCGTATCGATGTAAAATAAAAGCACCTGGTTTTGCTCATCTTCAAGGACTTAATTTTATGTCTAAATCTCATATGTTAGCCGATGTTGTTACTATTATAGGAACACAAGATATTGTTTTTGGTGAGGTAGATCGTTAATAAAAGTTTAAAAAGAGTAAATAAACTTTAAATTAGATTTTTTACGATCCAGGGGATGACGCAGCGGTAGCGTGTTCGCTTTGGGAGCGAAAAGTCATAGGTTCAAATCCTATTCTCTTGATTTAGCCTATAATTTCTTCTTTATATTGAAATACCTAATTAAAGGTTTATCTT